CCGCCACGGGGGAAGAGTCGTTAGAAAAACTTTCTTATCTATTGGATGAGCTAAAACAGGGCGGAGTCGAGTCCCAAACCTTTTCTCATTTAAAAAGCAAAGTTTTGCGAAAATGGAATGATCATGCCGAAAATAGCACATCTTAAAACTTTCTGTTTTGTCGAGCCCTGCTTTTGTCTCAGCGGATGAAACAGCATATTTAGATGCAGCAGATGGGGATTGCTGAAGCGGAGGACTACTTGGCTTTTGTTTTAGCAGCGTATGATTTGGCCTCTACGGATGCAGAGAAATCGGAATCCCGAAAGGAATGAAACGGAGCTAGACATGTATGGAAGGGTGGGTTAAAGACCTATAGGAACGAAACTGGTCCCAGAGACAGATAGGAGAATGACCAGTTCGCTAAGTGTGAAATAAGAGGCTATGAAGCGTAGCATTATTCCAGGTCAGCTTCTCCATTCTTCTTTCTCCCCGGGTGGGCTCGCCTCAATTCAGGTATAGGGTACCTTTCGGACCTAACAACACAAACAAGTTAAGCGCGAGGTTTTTCCTCTGGTAAAAGATTGGTATTTCGGTGGGTAGGGAAGGAAATGGGCTGGTGTGGCGCGCCATACACTGAAGGATAACTCGGCCAGGAGTACAGCGTTGTTGATAGACGAGGAGTTTTGGGGCTGTCCGTTGGAGAAAGAAAAAGAGGTAGGCTTTTTGTAAATGAGAGAATTGAACCCTCTTAATTTCTCATAGCTCAAAGGAAGTCGAGTCCATCCAGAGCGAATGGACTGTTATTTTAAACTTTAATAAAAAAAATAAAAGTGCTAGGTCAAAAATAGAAAAGGCCATACGCATCGAGTGCACCGAGAACGAAAGAAAGCTGACCAAGAAAACGTTCTAATCTACCTTAGTATCTGAACCCTCGCTGCAAACAAAAACAAAAGATAAGGAAACCATGCCTTGCTCAGAAATGGATTCACCTAGCGCGAGGCCCCTGCAGCTGCTACCGCTCAATTTCTCCGAGGAGAGAATCCCGCCATTGCAGCTTCTTGCCTTTGGTGGTCTTGCCAGCATTCGTTTAGGAAGTCTAGGTTTGCTCGAAGAACTTCTCTAAAGAATAAAGAATGGGGATTGCGTACGCCCCCAGCAATTTGAAAAAGGCGATGGAGAGTGAGAGAGAATGGAGCTCCGGAGGCTTTTCTTGCTAATCTTATCCGGTGAGTTGCCTTTTCACCTCTCTTATTTTGATGCTAGACATTTTTGGGCTCTTGTGCTTTTCTTATGAGACCGAAAATGAATGCTTTCTTTGCAATCGTTGGTGGCTAATTTGTTTCTGTTACAGCTTGTTCCATCTTTCTTTATTTTTTTCTTATTTGATCTTAAGTTCTGGTTCTCTTTGTAAACCTGCTTTCTTTAGCTCGAACCTGTGAATGCCCAGAACTTCAAATCAATCCGTTTGACCGCTCTCTCATGGGGAAAAACAAGTGTGGATCTTGCTCTCCCAGCCAGAAAACCTCGCGAATCTCCCCCCTCTTCTTCCTCGGCTAGCTCTCTCCTGCTAGCCTTAGGGGGATGAGGGTGCTTCTCAGCCATCAATCAGAATCTCTTCCAAGAAGAAATCCCATCCGTCCATAGGCTTGCTGACCAGCGGATCTCTCAGGTCAAGACCAACTCATCTTTACACTCTTTGGACCGCCAGTCGCCTCTCACCTCCTGGTCCAGACGAATCCAACCAATCAGATCCTTGCCAACTCGGCCACCTGGACGCGGGATCCAATGAGAATGCGACAGCAAAAGCAAACTACTACCCCCCGGTAAGCCTAAACGCTCCATCTTTAACTGCCAAGTCAGCTCCCTTTGCCTCCGATATGGATAAAACAAGGTCCAAGAACAAGAATCTTTCCATTTTTGAGCCGTTCACATGCTATTCTCACAAAGCAAAAACTACCCGAAATGGAAACTCACAAGCCAAAAAGCTTCCACCCCCATTTACTCTGAATAATCATAACCACCTCTCTTGCCCCTGGGAAAGGGATTTAATTTTCAAAGAATGCCATTTCTCCTGAAGCAAAAAAGGCCCAAGACACGCACTTGGAGTTCAGGATTTGAAGAATTATAGAATAGAAAGCTGTTGAACCTGACCTATCAAAGGGAAAGGTCTTTTTTATCTCTAATACAATCCGTCAAAAAAAGGCCCTAGCCAAGTGGAAAAACAGCTTAATCGGCCATGTGGTGGGCAAAAGACCATAGTACAATACCCTTGAAATACCACCTAGAGAAAGCATGGAAAGTTGCTGGCAGTTTCGAAATAAAAACCCTAGCAGACGGCTTCTTTTTGTTTCAATTCACATCAGCTGAAGATTGTATCAAAATCCCGGAGTCCGGCCCTTGGTATATTCTTGGCAAACCGCTCCTTATTAAAAAGTGGGATCCTAGCTCAAAACCTAAAAGAGTTAACCTACACTCGGTTCCCATTTTGGTTAAACTCCCTTGACTTTATTTGCAGTTTTGGGATAATGAAGGTATTGAAGCTATTGGCAGCTACCTAGGTGTCCCTTTGTATGTTGACGGACCCACAGCCACCGGGTTTCGCCTAACTTTTGCTCGCATTTGCGTTGAAATAAACCCTTTCATTTCTCTTCCATATTTTATCACCATAGATTCCAATGATGGAAACCAGATCCTTGAAAAAAAAAATGCCAAACCATTCTTCCTTCCCTTTAAAACAGCCAGCTCCCAAAAGAAAAAAACCAGCACAGATGATAAAAGAAAAAAAAAACCTGGTTGAAGAGAGCAAGCCTCAAGAGCTTTCCGAAAACAGATTTGAGATTCTAAACGTGTGTGAGGAAGAGATTGACACTGAACTCCCAACGGTTGAGGCTAATTCATCAGAATCTGAACCAGGCCAAAACTTGCACTCTCATTGGCTTTTGGTGCCATCGAGAAAAATTGTATCCTTTTTTCCATCTCATTCTGGCCCTAAAGACTATCTTCCTCCTATTTATGGCTGCTTTCTCCACAGGACCTAGAAGAGCTCCCATTATTCTTCCAGCTCAATGCCTGAAAACCTGTTATTCTCTCACCCGGTTGACAGCATCGCTTACTATTCTTTCCGCGGTTTCCTGCACATCTATAGGAGAAAGACCCCCCCTCCTACTTGAATGGGTTGTATTATTCCTTCATGTATATCCAATAATGCGTAGTAGTCGTGTAGTGCCATTACGCTTAGTAGCTCTGTTTGCGGTATAAGTGTCCAATATGCCAAATATCCGATGGAAACACATGGAAGTAGTATGCTTCAATTTTCTGCTAAGGAAGAGAAGACCTTCTCTGTATAGAAGTTGGTGATTCCCCCTTCATGTTTTACAATTTGAATTGGTTTGATCCCAAAGCCTCGCCAGAAGGGGTTCCACATGAGTAAGTCATCTTGTTCTTTGAGCAATTGAGGAAGCGTTTTTTTCTGTTTCCAGCTCCATGGGTTTTCTATTTGTTCCTTGGTGAGATGTTTGGTTATTGGTTTAGTGTTCATGATTCTCCTTTTTCGTTCTCTTTGGATGGCACTTAATTTCTGTATCGCAGGAAGAATTTCTTATTTTTTTCTTGATCTTCTCTCTTTCCTAAAGTAAGTACGCAGTAGCTAATCTGACCTGCTTCTTCTTTTTCTTTTTTTTTAAGTTCTTTCGGCAACAAAAAGATGGGATTTTTCTTTTTCATTTTTCTCATCTACTGACTGAAACCAATCGAATTCAGGGTCCGTCTAATGAATTCCCATCTAAGTCTGTCATAGGACTTTTCAAAATACATTTGAACAGACACTGCTCCCTTACTCGGTAATCTTACTCTGCGATTAGACTCTGAACTCTTCTGGCCTGAGACTCCTGGAAGGAGTTTGATTAAGACCTAAACTCCCCCTTTCTCTAATACTAATAATAAGGTAATTTCAAAGTTTTTCTAGGCTAGGTGAAAAAAGTATTTTTTCTAAGAACCATGTTGACAAAGCGGAAATACCACACTCTGATCGGTGAATCTATCAGGAAGGATTAAGCCCAAATCCTACTAACCATTCCGGTCTATAGATTCATTAAGAGAACTTAAACACATGCAGGAATAAGCACATAGACCATAGGGAGGGAAGAATTAAAATTCATTCATGTGCTTCTCACCAGTTGTAACATTGACTTTTTTTTCCCATTAAACCTAGGAGAATATCACCAGGTTGGGTTGCCGTAAAGTACAACACAAATAACTATGGGCTTTTCCCATCCCTCTCGATGTTCTGGACACTAAGTCCTTGCCAAGGCCTTTTGACACGGGATCAGCCAGATCTTATCTGGACTCCACATACTGACTGGAAATATTCCATCAGTCAAGATCCCTCTCACATACATCAGACACACTAGTCTGAATTACCTATTGTAAGACTAGCTGTACTATCTCAGCATGGCAGACTTATTGTCACAATTGTCTAGGCCGGCAACAATTGCTCCATATCGGTACTTCTACCAATATGTTCCTGAGCCACTCTATTTCTCTTCAAGCAGAAGTATATGCAAAAAACTCTAATTCCATGAAGGAATGAGTTATGCCTGTCTGCTATTTAATTTCGATGAAATCGCTCTTCCACCTAATGGTGAAGACCCAGGCAGACACCAACTTGGAATATTCATGATCTGAATTCCAGTCGCGTCACTGTAATCTTCCTCGATCACAGCAGGGTTCCAAACCTTTCCAGATAGAATCTGGTGGCTGATTCAAGTGATGATTTCCAAATGAATTGGATTCTGTGAAATGATGGAAGTTGCTGCGGATGCGGAAGCGTATGATGTTGGTTAGTCGACCCCTCCCGCTTATTGATTAGGGAGGGCACATCTCTCTTGGCCGCTAGCTAGACCCGGTAGGGTCTAGCTAGCTCTAACCTCGCATCTCTAGCGGGATGCCCCCTATAATAGATCCAATTGTTCGATATGGAAGTGCTTGTTTTTCGAACAGAACACCTATAGGCGAAAGCTTGGTTTCGGGGCCATATATAACGGAAAGAGGGGCTGGTGCTCTTGCTGCAGCTTGTGGCCTTGCCTGCTGAGTTGCCTGTTGAGGTCTCCTTTCATAATTATTCTCCTGACGATTACCTGCGGTCGTGGGTCTCTGAGCTATAGTAGTTGACTGTAATGTATTGACCTGATCGGTAGCGGTATTCTTCTTGATCAAAGTCTTTTTCGACTCCGTCCTCGGTGCTCTGCTCTGGTATATGGGGTTCTAGTTCTGTCCCTGATTTCTCTTTCCATGCAGACTTCACGTTCATCTAGGTCGAGGAAGGTTAGACATTCAGTTCGATGAGGGCAGGTTCCTACACATTAATTTGAATTGATTGGGAAAGCTAGTTCCGTAGCATTAGAAACTTAAGTATCCGGAAAGAAGGAGGAATGAGGATGTGGAAAAGAAGAGACGGTCTTAGACCTTATCTTAGCTGTTTAAATAAAGCAGCGGCTAGGTCTCTGTCCCCGGATTCACTGATTCAAGGGTTTTAGATGGGAGAAGAGTTTGAACGGGCGAGTGACTTTAGGGTTCCACTGGTTCCAAAGGCTAAAAGCCGGAGTAGTTGATCCAGTAGTTCTAAATATAGATAGAAGAATCCCGAATGAACAACCATCCACAAATGTCAATTCATTCAAGGAAGAAAGTGCAACAATCCTTTCCTTTGACACTGGTCCCGTAAACGAGTGAAAAATGCCTTGTACAGTTTCCCTTTTCCCTTTCAGCCAGTCCAAGAGTTCAGTTCACTCGAAAGCGGGTAGCCATTAAGGAAAGCGTCTGTTGGATATTTGGTTTGAACCGGTTGCCCCACCCCTTATAGCCTTATAGATAGTAAGTACTGGTGAGAGGGAAAGAGCGCTCCTGCCCTTTACCCAAACAGTACAAGAATGGCAATCCACCTATTGGTGTGCTGCTGCCCTCAACCGACCTGATCGTCCCAATCCGGTTGTCCTTACTAAGAACAGATCCACAATCTCTTATCTTCTTATCTAATGAATATGAATTTGCTATAGTTTTTTCCTTTGCCTAGCTTCCCATTGCTAGAACTTCCAGCGCTAAGGTGGTTGGTGTGGTAAGGCAAGCAACTCCTCTTTCCGAAGAAGAGTGCCTGCCCGAGCTATCTTAAAGTAAAGCTCTCTAGGTTAGCTATAGGTAAAGTTCTCCCAGAGCCGGAGACACAAGCCGCTACTCCTTCAGAAACCGGGAATCCGTAAGGACCTAAAGTTTTTCGTCGGATGAGACCGAGAACCGAACGATGTCTATCAAAGAAAAGAGCGACAGGGACTGACTAGACGGCTGTCAACCAGCTCTAATTGCAAAGCCTTTAGAGTACCCCTGAACGGAAGGAAAGAAAGATAAATAGAACTCTATCCTAGCTACCGGGGAAGGGAGTGGAAACGTCTGAGAGAGCGCTTCGCGAAAGAATCGTGTGGCGCGGTGAAAGGTTTCCCGTTGGGGTTTCCGACCCTCCTGGTCTCCACCTACTTGTGGAAGAGGTGGGATTCCTTGATATTAAGGTGTCAAGGCAGTCGAAGAAGGCCACAAGTGGAAGCAACCGATGCTTTGATCATGACTCCTTGCTGCCAGTCCGTGCTTGCTGTCATGCTGGCAAAAGCAGGGGTTTCGGTCAGTTTTACCTACTATTGGATTTGAACCAATGACTCTCGCCGTATGAAAGCGATACTCTAACCGCTGAGTCAAGTAGGTCAAGCTGAGTCAAGTCAGAGAAAATAGACCCCTATAAGAGAAAGCGTTATCACTATACGAAATGAAGCAGCGGCTAGCACGCTAAGCTAAGATCAACCACTTGGAGAACGCGGAGCCTTTCTTTCTCGGTCGTCTGTCTTAATAAGTGGATTCCGATTCATGCGGTCGTTCTCTGCTGCATTGGTCTTTTCACTCCCCACTCGCCACCATAACAAAATGTTTCCACTATATCTCAGGAGTAGTCAAAGGAAGTACGGCGGGTCCAAGTAGGAAAAAATTCACTAAGAAGTAGGGCATACAACAATGGATCAATTCATTCAAAAAAATCCGTTCGGATCAGACCAGGATGAATGGGATTGGTCTGACCTCTCGCTCGGATGTAAGACTCCCGCCGCCGACAGATGCCCCATGCCACCTTTCGTGAACAGCTATGCCCGAGAATGAATGAATTGTGATATAGCGCCGAATAAGCCACTGCTCTATTCCCGACTCGAAATCCATAAAAGACTTTAAGGGAGAGAAAATAGGGGCCCTATACCATAATCCTGCTGCCTCGGGACGACTGCACGTTACATCATAGCAGCACGACCAAATAGAGGCAGCAAGCAGCCCCTTGTATAGGTTGGGCGCTAGCGCTTTATATTAGACTAATATAATATTAATTAAGACATAATATTAATTAAGGGCTTTTCCCTTATTATATTAGTAAAGTTGCTCGAGGCCGGAAAATTTTAATACAATCTAGAAGATCTGGTCGAATGGTAGAAGAATCTATGGGTTCGTTAGGAATCGATAGTCGTTGTCTGGACATACGAGTCACAGCCGGCCGGGAAGAGGAGAGATCAACGACGAAGCTACTAGCTACTAGTTGGAAAGGAAAGGACAAGACCACCTTTCATATATTTCTACAGAATTCGAATAGCGAACGAAAGACCAGGAGATTGGATGACGAAAGCACTTCCAGCAGGGTTGACGGCTGTGTGGCCCTCATTCAGCTGGAAGTAGGAAATCAATCCCGGCACGACCGATGACTTAGTCTCCTTCTACGCTTCGACTCAACCACCTACCTAACTTCTTAGAAAAGATCCGATAGATAGCAGCTACCTAAGGCGCTTAGGCGCCCTTCACCAATCACGGTCTTTCATCTAGTAAGTCCTAGTACTATGTTCTCCAAGCTTGACTATAATAGAATAGGCAGGCCTTTTAGAGAACAGTAGAATGTTGGGTTAGCTCTGCCTTGTTGTGATAGGGGGCTGAGGGGTGACCGATCCGGTCAGTCAAAAAATAGGTTAACAAAAAAAGGTGTGTCTGGTCTGGTGTAGCTAATGTGACTTTCTCGATCTATAGTTCCTCTTTCTTTCTCTCTCCTATTGACATAGCAAAGTATGGTTCTATTGAGCGTGATACCCGCCCTCTACAAAGTGGTTTTTGAAAAGGTCTTTAAACGACTCTTCGTCTCAAGTTCCAAAACGTTTAATGAATGGCTGCCTACCACCCATGAAAAGAAAGACTACATAGGGCCCTCTCAGCCCGCCCTGGTTCAAATACTATTCTTTTTCACTTTATCCTACCCCGCTCACTGCCCTTCAGGCTTAAAAGCCTTTTCGTTGTCACCACTTACCGTTATCTATATGGCGATATTTCTAGCTTTCATTAAGGCTTCGAAGCCCCTATACACAAACTAGACTATAGAGGTTGCCACCTTGAAAGGCGTATCGAAGGTAATATCGGTTGTATCTGAATGCCAATCTCGATATCAAAAAACTCCAAAGTGGTTTTCCTCTTCTTTTTTTGTGTTTGATAGAAATACCTAGCAAACATCTAAAAAGTAGGTTTTTCGCAAGAAAACCGGGTTTAGAAAGGGTTTATCAAGTCCATTCCATTGGGAGAATCAAAGACGTGAACTTATCGAAGCACATATTCCACCTTTCCTATCTAAAATTAGCTTTCTCTGGTGCAAACTCACGGATTCTCTTTCCTATTAGTACAGTTGTTATAAAATCTTTAAAGAAGTATGCCACCTTCAGGACGATAAAGGTTGCATCTTCAAGTCCTCGTGCCGAAAGTACGAGATTCACTTGAGTCTTCCATAGGGGAAAAAGGCCGAAAAGGAAGAAGGGGCCTAGCTTGCTTTAGGTCTTTCCCTTCCGAATAGTTTTTCCCGAGTCCGGTCCTATAAGAATAGTTCTGACGACATCAACTCATGGTACATCAAAATCAGGCCTAGCCTAAAAGACCCGCTTTCCAATAAGAACTTCCTTTTAGATCCTTTATGGTAGTAATGTAGGCGGCGTGTATTCTAATAAAAGAATAAGGGAAATGGTTCTGCCATTACGGATAAGAAGAAGGTGGATGGAATGAAGGACAAGAATCAACAACCGATATTACCATAGATCCGCCAAGATCCTGCTTTCTAGTCTCTCTTTCAGCCTCGCCTCGGGGAATAACAATTACCCTTGCACGGTCCCTCATCACTTACGAGATTTTTTTCTTCTCTCTTCTTGCTACTCGTCTGAATCCCACCTTGTGGCATCAACGTTTAGCTCATTTATTTAAACTCTCATACTTTATCTGTTTTCTTGAAGAATAAATTGCTTGTCTGTAATTCATCTTCGTGATCATGGCATTGTACATTGTCTTTCTTGTCCTCACACTCCCAATGCAAACGAGAAAGTTTTCTAGTTATCTATGTGAGGATATTGACAAATGTAAAAGAAAAATGTGGGGGGAAGAGGACTCAAACAAAAAAGTACATGCAGTCGCCTGGGACAAAGTTTGCAAGCCTAAGTGCAATGGGGGGCTTGGCATCATAGAGACTGAACAAAATAAGCGGATCTCCCAGCTGGAGAGCTATCAAAGAACCACAGGCTTTATGGGCGCAAGTCTTACATAGCAAGTATCTCAATAATGGGGGATCCTTATTTGATGCACCAAAGAGCAACTCATCATATATATGGCACAGCATTAAAAAGGGAAATTAAGTGCTCAAGTTAGGTTAAAATGGAGACTTGGGAAGGGGCATAGAATGATTTTGACTTACGAGTAACAGGCTCTGAAAGAGGTTCATCAACTACGGAGGATCAATTAGCATTACCTCACCCGAAATTGGCACATGAGCACTCGAAACCGCCTCTCTTTTTGTCCCGAAACCTTAGACGAGCGACTATGCTTAAACGGGTATGCTGCTTTGCCATGGGTTGATTTCAGCTGCTCTTTTGGGGAGGACAAGTAGTTTTACTTTAGTACTCAATTTGAGACTTCATAGGCTACTTGGCGGTAGTAGGCCCAGGTCCATCATTGGCTGGTAGTCTTCACCGGCATCTCCTCTGGAGAGTTTGGTATGTATTTTAAATCCTAACCACAAGAGGAAGACCAGTAGAAGGAAAACTTCCTATCAGAAGCACGAGTGGAACGGGTAAAAGTTCTACGGTGAAGAGCCCGCTCAAGGCGACCTTATTAAAGATAAGATTCGGGACATCAAAGCCGATGCGATGGTAATCTCGTCCTTAGTTGCCGAATCTAATGGAGGTTTCAATCCGACGGATTAACCGTAATTGGCAGGTAAAAGGAGGCCTCGACGGAGATGATGGATGGGAACTACTACTCTGACTATAGTTGCGATCTCTAAGCGGGATTTTCAGTCATCTATCCTTTTTCTTTCCCTAGCGAGTGAAGTGCCCCATAAGCTATAAGGGCGAGCTATATGTATAAATTCCGTGAGCAGCGATTGAACTGAACCTTCCAAGTGCATCCAGCAGGAATCGAACCTACGAATTTTCCCGGTTGGGCGCTTTACCCATTCAGCCATGGATGCAAAGAGACTCAGCGAGTGAACTAGGTTTTGGTATTCCTTCTCGAGCTTCTATTTCTTCCGTTAAAGGAGATTCGAGAAAAGATGGAATAGGAAGACGTGTTTCCAGAACGAACAATATACGGGTTGATAAGGGGGAGTTAGCAAAGTTAGACAAGATTGGAATGGGCATAGGAACATGTATTGATGTACCAGAGCGGCTAATGCTCCCAGGTTGATGCGACGTATTCCACCAGTTGACTGAAGACTTGATTATTGGTATATCGATCGGTCCAGCACGGATTGAAATAGGAGCCGGTTCGACAGAAAGCTTTTGAAAACACAGTGCACCCAGGTAAATAAGGAACGAGATGAATACAGAGGTTAAACGAGCATCCCACACCCAAAAGGTGCCCCACATAGGTCTTCCCCGAAACCCCCCAGTAACTAAGGTAAACAACGTAGAAAAAGCACCCATTTCTGTACCGGTTCCGGAAGAGCGAAGAAAAAGGGGATGTTTTGTTAATAGGAACAAGAAAGTGTTTATAGCCGTGGCGATATAAACAAGAATACTCATCCGAGCCGCAGGAACATGTACATACAGAATACGAGAATTTCCACCTTGTTGAAGATCTAGTGGTGCTACCCGAAGACTTAAATGAATAGCCATCGCTGTTAAGAACAACCGAGATCCAATGAGAATTTGCGCGTAGCTTCTGGTCTTTGACATCAAAAAAGAAGGTTGTAATAACGAAACGGACATGTGAGAATTTGGTCCTAGCTAGTGGAACAAGAAAGACATGGATCTATATTAAATACGCAATCAAAGGATTTCTCCCCCAAAAATCGAAGAATTCCCCTTGCTTTCTTTTCGCTCCGCTCGTGCGTGGCACTCCTTGCTCGCGGAGCGACATACCGAAAAAAAGAAAAGTACAAGCAACTACTACATCAAGAACCTCTATTCCTGACGTGAACGGCCGCGATCCCTTCCCTCCTTGACATATTCCAATTTTTTCTATTCAATTCGTACATCTAATAGCTATTTTTTTTTCTTAATAAATTCCATATGAAAGCATTCATTCCCTTACTTAGGGAATCGTTGTAATGGTTCCTTACCCTTCTTTAGAACTTAGAATGGAGATCATTGAGTTGATATCTCATTTGGGAGTTCTCTCTTTCGAGAGCCCGCACGCGAGACACTTCCTCATCCATTTCTGCAGAGGCCCATGCCTGTTGGCGAGCCTGATCCTGTTCTTTTACCCAGTTGATGTGACGGTCTGCTTCGTCCAGCACTGCCATGATTTGTGCTCTTCCCTCCATGAGTCTTCTATGGAGTTCGGCGTTCGTCTGGCGTAGACGAACATTCTCGTCTTCTAGTGCCCGTGGGTCCGCCGGGGGGGCAGACTCCGGCTCAGCAGGAGGGACATTTAGATCAAAAGAAAAGGCGGCCGTCTCGAAGAGCTAGCACCACTTCCACCGTCTCCGACGGAAAGAGGAAGCTTTGTGCCCGAAGTACCTTCACCGGAAGGCATCATCTTCAAAATAAGGGAAGGTTCTCCGGTCAGCACCCAAAAAGCAAAAGCGATCGCTAAGGTAAGACTCCCGTGGCAGCCGAAAAAGAAAAATAGGGCGCGCCCCCCTACACGGAGCCCCACTTTTGAAAGGACGGAAATGCAAAAGTTGAGAACGTCAACTTGTAGACAAATAAGATAAAAAAACAAAACGATCGTGGCGAGGAATAGGAAAGGAATGGACCATCGTTGGAAAATATGGGAAAGATGAGGAGATAACGGTCGAAGGATATTCATATTAGGTTGGATTTTTGTTCATTCGCTCTGCGAGCAGAGCGGCATACCGAAAGGGGAAAATCAAGGAAGAATCGGACTTCCATAGCTGTGTTAGTGCCTGATCATCTTTCTTTTACACAAATTACCGGATCACATCTTTCCTATGCCGTTGCTGGGTCAGCTCTCTCCTATCTCATGTTGCTATTTTAGCTGTCATTTCCGTTATGTTACATATCTTTTTTTTTCTTTGACCCGGGCAAGGGAAAGGCAGAAAGGTTAGTTCTTCGATGACCCTTGGCATGGCATAGTTAAGATTGAACGAAGAGGGGAGTAGCGGACCTACGGAGACTTTCTTCTAATCCCAACTCACCCAATGAAGAAAGAAAGAACTCATACTGAGAACATTAATCCATGCATTGACCGGGTTAGACTAATCCGACGGATGAATGCCCTGATCACCGCTAAAGCCCTCGACTGGCACAGGACAGGCCAATAGAGATGGCAGCTCAACCGGAAACCCTTACGGTGAGGCAGAGACAGACATCTATCTCGATTCCTCTGTTTGACCATTCCCATCTTGCTTTTGAGACCGATCACTAGACCTCTCAAGCATTGTAGTTGCATCACATACGAAATAAGTGCCGACCCGCGCAAGTGAACGAGGAAGCTTACCATTCCGCCGTCGGTCAGTTATTCAGCTAGGCAGGGTATCAACGGTCTAACTACGAAATCTTGATTGCAACGCCCGGACTTTCATCCCACACTATTTCTTCTTTCGTTTCAAGACCTAATAAGGGAAGCTTTAGCTTACTTCGAAAGCTTTTCAAAATAAGGCAGACCCGGTAACATTAGAGTTGATAAAGCGCGTGCCACACTATGACATCCAATAGCAGAGACAGAAATCAAGCTTGCATCTCCGTCTTGGCGCTACGCCCCTCCTTGCCTAAGAGTTCTTGCTTCAAGTTAACTTGCGTTTGGAAGTCTTACTGCTACTGTCCGTCCTAGCTATTGGCTGCCTAGTTGTAGGCTTACTTTCGCTCCTCTACCCGGCAATGAGAATGAAAACCTTGGATTCCATTCATTTGGAATTCTTTAACTTGCTAACTCGCTTCCTCTCCAATGGAAAGTACGTCCGAGGCCTGAGAAGCTCCGAGTTCTGGAGGTAGAAGGGAAGATCAGAGCGGACACCTATGGGATAACTTGAACATATAAATATGCCTCACTTTCCTGAAAGCAAGAAGCACCGAATCCCTCTCTGCTAGGCTAGGAAGACTTTCATTAGCAGTCGTGCTGTGGAACCATAGTCCTTAGGCCTCAAAAGAGTATCCGTCTTTAATGAAAGTACAGGCAGAATGGAGTCTGTTTTCAAGGGGCGAAGGGAAGAGAGTTCCGTCACTTCCGGGCTTAGGGCTGCTCATGACGAAAAAAGGGTATCAATCTAAAGAGAGTTTCTTAAGGGCATTAGCAAGAATAGGTGGCATTTCTCTTTCAGAAAGACAAAACTCCGAGTGAACAAGAATCACAGGAGGAGAAAAAGTATCATAATAAAGTTAAACCCGTCTTTTTCGCCTACTTGCCTCGGATCATTGAACTGGATGACTAAACTTTCTTTCGAGAACTTTTTTTGCAGTAGGAGTAGAGCGTGCACCGCGGCCAAACTTTGATTTCAGTGCAATAAACTGCGTTAAGCATCTCAATGCTGAAGATTTGATCCTGAGATCAGACGGGAAAGACTTTTTGAACCGATCGCGATCGGAGGAGTATTTCAGAGTCCATCCCCGCCTTTATTGAGAAGGAAGAGATATAAAGGTTGGACATCCATCGCTGCCGTGATGACGCGGTTGAGTGTTCATTCGATCCAGCACCCGAGGCCAGGCCGATCAAACCTATCCGTTTTGGGGTTCGATTCCGCAAGTGATCCATAAGCATCAGTAAAAGCAGAAGCATATCCAGAAGCCGATACCAACAGCAGTAGAGAAAGACTCCCGCTAATAGAAAAAGAGGCATATCTGCCGATGATAACGAGAGCAGCACCAATAGCATCCCTTCCAGTTTCAGATCGATATTGAGTTCCATATCCTGTTACAGATATTCCAGATGTAGAGACAGATCCAAAGCCATTTGATCGAGATCGAGTAGCTATAGCGGATCCATTTAGAGATCGGAACCCCGTTCTGGGTACACCCATTTTAGTAGCAACTGCCCCGTCACCGGTAGGTCTCGTTCAAAAGCCACTTTAGTTGATGTGTCCCAATCAATGTGCTCGGTAATGATGTTGTCATCGCTGATGCGCAAGTTGCTGAAGTTTATTTTCAGTGTCTTCAGAAATTAGGAGTTCCAATTTCAACTAAAAAATCTCTTCTTTCTGACACAGGTGCATTTGAGTTTGCTAAGCGCTTTTGCGTCAAGGGTGGATTTATCTGCCATGTCTGCTCGTTGTTTGCTTGCTTACCATCATCCATATGGTCTGATGGCTATATGTAAAAAATATCCATTCATTACGAAGGTTCTCTACCTTAGTAAGGATAGGTGGTGGAGGTTATAGGGTCCTTGCCAAACTCAGTCATACAAGATCTCGTCACTTTGAGCGGGTTCTTGCTATGTACACCAAGCCTCGGGTCGGGGTCACAATGACTATCCATTAGAATTGTGGCTTGGCAGAGTGAGCTTTCGCTTCCTTATCTTCGAGGTTTCATTATCTCCTTCCGAGATGAAACCTTCGGATTTAAAGGTGGCTCCTGATGAATTATTTCCAACAAAAAAGAGTCCGGGACTCCCTTGAGTGGTCTTTGCTCAGGAACTGGATGAAGGATTGGCTTGGGTACGTCCATTGGTACTGGAGTGTCGCGAATTCACCGGATGTTTCCTTAAGTGACTTCTTTTCTGCATCAGTCTATGAGAAAGAATGGAGGATCAGACGCGAATCGAGTGAGCTCATTCGCTTTGGTCTTCTCTGGAAGATCTATGATTTGGTAGCAGAGAAGGGTGTAGCTTGGAGCCCGCCATGTCTTCAAGAACACCTCCCTGGATTTCGGGGATGGTTACTAGGAGGAGTCTCTTGCATGGATTTCTTAGTCGAGCCTGATGGTTTAACCGGCTTTGAAAGGGATCATAAGACTGACGGCGCACCTGGGGGAAGGACTACCCTTAATATAATATAATATAAGCAATTAATAAACGATACCGAATTAACTGATAAAGAGACGGAACTAAGAACTACCGTAATGAACCTAAACTAAATACGGAAAGAGTCACTCACTGAATACCTATTTATTAAAGAAGACTGAGTTAGTCCTAAAGCCGAAAGACGAAGGCAGCAAAGCGAAAGGAACAAGGATTGTTTGTTACACGACTTATCCATTTCACCGGCTAGCCTCAGCTAGCCCGTACTAACAGAAGGTCAGGAATGAGACAGCTACTAGTGGCAGAAGGAAAGAAAGAAAGAACAAACAGAGGGAAGCAAGCCTATGACAGCGGGTTAGGAAGGTGGGTCAAGGTTTAAAGAGCCTGACGGTCAGTCAATCACTCGTCTAGGGCCTTCCTCGCGGTCAGGCAACTCTTTCCTCGTCGGCAATCCCAATCACTTGCTGAGACAAGCTCTCCTCCTATTTCTGCACTGCTTCCGGTTGATGTCTATTATGCTTCTTCCTGCTCTTTTGACTTCTTCGACTCGTCTTCCAGCTCAAACTAGCCAAGACTCCTATTCCGGGTAGTGTTTTTTAAAGTCCTTTGCTCTTTACAAACCCCTGACTCGTTCATTCACTCGCTTGGATTCAGTCTCGTTCGGTTGTTGATTAGTTCATCGGTAGTTGGTTAGATAGTCGTGGTTGGGTTATTAACTTGGAGTTGCTTGGTCACTTCCTAGCATTATTCCGCCTTTTCGGGTGTTGGATAGTAGCTCGGGTGGTGTATTGTATTGTGGTTGCTTACATCAGTTGATTCACTCCTTCCTCAGCATTCGTCGATTGGTGACGTGGGAAAGGGGCATTCGATCACGGGCAAAGATGTCGATGCAACTCATTATGCAAGTAATGAATGAAAGGTAGAGGGGTTGCCTGATTCACCAGTCTTTCCTCCAGACTCATCGGTAGGGTGATGCTAAACTATCTTCTAAGAGTTGATACTATTACATAGGCTTGGGGCTCCCATGCTTTCCCACGGGTATTTTTCAGTTTGTTGCATCCTAATATTCTCCGCACATAGGGGCATTCCCCATCCATTTATCTTTCCATTCCTTCCCCTCATTCCAATCTTGGGGCGTACTCCCATGATTCCTTTCCCAGTGTCTATATTCCCCCCTCATCCGAGGCTCAGACTGAACCTCCATCCCCTTTTATATCAATAGGGAGCTCATCCATCCTTCCTGCCATAAGCTGATGATCTCCTAGCGCGAAAGCCATTGATCGATAGTTATACAAGGCGATCGGAGATCCCTACAGAAGATAGCTTTCAGAAGCCCGATGCTTAAACTCACGCGATGAACTCATCAGATGAACTACTACAGGAAATAAGAAAAATTCGACCGAAGACCCTAGAGACCGTTACAAGACAGCTCGACCGGGATGGACAGATGCTACTAAAAAAGCCGATTATCGCATGTTTTTAGAGGCCGTACTTGACCCATACGACCCCTTAAACTCGCGATTTAGCAAATAAAATAGACCATTCCGGACCTTTTCCTCATGTCGCTACCAGCTACAGACCGGTTGAAGAAAGAAGAAAAGATCGATGAACGATTAAGCGAGACTTTGCCTTAGAGACCAATGAAATGCTACCGAAAATCATTTTTACACAAAAGTGATTTGAAGACCTCTTGCTTCTGCTTCCCTGCTTACTTTTGCTATCACCTCAACTGCTTTCGACCTGCTCACTTAGAATGAAGATCAATAATGGGCGGAAAGGCTTTACACAAGACCACAGAGCGAGAGAGAGAGCCTTCGCTTACTTGCTTAACCGTGCCCTCCTATCGTACCTATATCCCCTTTCCTTCAGTTACATCCAGTCTCAGTGCAGCTTCCAACTACCGATGGGAGAAGGCTTGGACGTATAGCAAGATTAAATAAGAGGTATGGCATACGGGAATGATGGTATATGAAATGAAAGGCTGGAAACAGAGCTGGAGATGAGCGCTAGCCAATGGTTAATACTTCAGAAAGCACCTTAGCAATTACCAGTAATGCCCCTATCGACCTCCGTCTTGTTTTTTGCTAGCTTGAGTGACGAACTTTACTATCTCATTAAACGCCGAATATCCATATATATTTCTTTTTTTTATGGAAGATAGTCGGCCCACTTCTAGCCGTTCCTGCGATTATGCCTGTTCTAGCCCTACCATACACCCCTATCATCATAATATAAAGGGGTACTTTCGAGCTGATCTGTAACGGATCAAAGCGACCGTTAGTCGGGCTGATCTGTGATTGGTCAAGGCGACCGAGAGGACACATACCTCCTCCATATTCCTTAAATAGGCAAGACTCGGATACGGCATGCGAGAAGTATAATAGTTTACTGAACAACTACTTAGATCTTGATTGATTTGGATGCAATGGAATTTTATCATTACTCCAAAAAAAAGCCATCTCATGAGTATACATGACCCCACTACCTGTATAAAGCGTACATCTCTGCTCAGGGAGTAGGTCAAAGCTTTTTATAAGAAAAGTCAAAAGCTGGAATCCGAGAAGACAAGACCCCCTAAGAGCTTCTTGTAAACCAATTATTCGATCTGGAGATCCCAGCAAGGCTGCCGGAGACATCACTAAACCCAGGGGTGTCTCTTGCAAAGAAGAATTCGTAGAGATTTTCCCAGAACCCCAGTCCAGCCTACCCGACTGATATAATGACGAATTAACTCTCCGTCCTTATTAGTAGTAGGCGAATAGTGACCCTATTTGTATGCGCATTCACACGACGGGCACGTTCCAAGATCTCCCGCAACGAGAACCTAACACATGGTTTATTGATAGTAAGCTGATTAAATAAATGGATCATAGGTTGGTTGAATATTGAGTTCCGCTTAGGCTACGTGTTCTGTTCACGCGCTACGAAGCCGCACACAGGATCTTAGACAGGTTTCGTCCCCTTTCGGGAACACCTTCTTACTAGTAGGGGCTAGCCTGATGCAAATATACCGAAAAAAGAAGATATCTATGGTCGATTCTACGAAGAGTAGATTCGCCCCTTATGTTATGGCTCGTCTCGCGCTTAGGAACATGTCGTGAAGACGGAATAGAGTTTGTCGTTGAAATGATGACTTCTGGTGTTGCCCAGTTTGAAGGGCGGAATGCTAACGAACCGGGGCTACAGCACCTGTTTATCCCGATCCCACGAAAATAGGCAGATGCTCTCCTGTAGGTAGGAGCTACTTCACTTTCTGTATTGCGCGCTCTGAATCTGGCTAATTTTCCAATTTTGACTTGGTGATTGATATAGAAGGTGGTGTTCCGTGGATAGCGATTCTCATTCGGAAGGGCCTTGGAGAAGTGGCTTGCTTGGTTGTGAAAACCCCGAATCCGGACGTGCGCTTGGTAAGGCGCCTACTCCCCTACTAATTAAAGCCTACAGATGAGGGCGCCTACCGTACAATCATGTGGGAAGTGCATCCTGCACACAAGAAACTCAGTAGCGTATGCCACACCCATTGAAACGTATATTGTAATAAAATCTAAGACGCGACCCGCAACGCCCCATGCAAATCCCTACGTCGGTCAATCGATCAAAGTATAGGGTCAGTAGGGCCGTATTAGCAAGCGTGACGTGCCTTTGGACTTTCAGACAAGACTAAAAGCAAAACAAAAGCGTCGTTGCCAAAAACTACCTTCCTCAACCGTTAAGGAAGATCGGAACAGGCTAAACAGGAGCATTGGAGAGGGCTCCACCGTCATTTATATCTAATGGATCAACTCGTGCTTATGTTATATCATTCTCAGTTACGAGTGCTTATGCGCCTCTCTTTTTTAAGCTAGGAAATTGAATCCGGGTCAGTGATCACTATGCCTTCTTCTGCTTTGGTCATTCAACTAATCTCGTCTGGTCGGGCAAGTAATCGAGAACTCAGGAAGAGCCTTTTGATTCTGTGGAAACTACTCTGCCCTCGTCCATCGCCCCTGTAAGCCAGCCTGCTCTCGTTCGGTCTGACGTAATTAGCTCCTCTCGTCACAGGTCACTGCTATAACTTCCGACGTCTAAATAGACTTGATTGGTTTAAACATAAACCATTTCTTTTTGAACTTGATTGCATAGCCTTTGGTTTTCCCTGTCTTGTCAGGCTCGTCTGAGTCAGCGGGTCTGATCTTAGGTCCGCTAGTCTCTCTGTCCTTCTATTCTACTTTGAAACTCTCCCTTCGAAGTCGTCCTTGTTCGCTACCAATCAATCCCAACTCCCATTAACCACCGCTCTACCCCCTTCTAGTGCATAACCTAAAAAAGCTAGGCATAGACAACTACTCTCGCTAGGAAACTACCCTTCTTTAAGTTTAAGAAAGGCTAGCAAACTTCTCACCAGTGAGCATAGATAGGGCGAAACGACATTCTTGTGACTTCGAAGGGCTTTCTACAAGGATTCCTGGGATATCGGGGATAAGGAGAGGTGAGGCTTTATAGTCATCCATCTTCATAGCCCATTGCGGGGCTTTGTATACGTTATTTGGCAGAATCTATCCCAACAGATCATAGAACTTACCATCTCCAGGGACCATACATAAGTTAAAAAAGGGTCCCGTACGGGCACTGGAAACACTAATCAATCATGCAGTTCAGGTTGGATTTCTTTCTTTAGTAAGACGGTCTGTTAAATCAATCGAATAGGTCAATTGGGTAGATGGTGGGAAATTCAAATTCTCTAAGTGGCATTCTTTTTTGTTTGAGTTTAGCATCCCTTGCTTAGTTTCCATATCCCGGTCAAGGCTATCAACCGATTCATTCCTCTTTCCTGCTCTTCCCCTGTAGTAAATTCGAAAAGACCCATTCTGTCTTGGGGTGTTAAGCTTCATCTGGCTCCAAGCCCAGGGGCTTCAAATCAACGTAAAACGCAGGGGAAGTGGCAGCAGTAAGCCAACTACATTATCTCATTAGCGAAGAAAGAGTAAATGACGTCACTGTTTTCTTAGTAATAGTAAGAATCAATTCCATCAGTAAAAAAACTTTCTCTCCCTCATCAGTAAGGCTTATGGAATCAAATAGTTTTTTTGGCAAGTTAGCAAGATAGAATATATATCTAAGATTCGGTAGCTAAATGACATCTCCCTCATTCAAGCAAGCCAGTCATCAAGTCATTAACCACTTCACGGGGAGCCCCTTCACCATTAGGTTAGGAAAGCGGCTATGATAGTACAAAAGGTACTAAGAAAAGTGATCGAGTTCGACAAACCTGGCTTTTGGTCAAGACTTGTAGTGATCCATTTGCCGCAGCGTGGCTTTTCGGTCAGTCAGTTAAAAACTTTCTTCCCGCGAAATGCCCTTCCCTTATCTTGGTGTGAGACCTAGACCTTCCTGGAAAGGTCATACTCCCCGAAAAAGTATTGATTCATAAACCGACTATGCTTTCGTGCCCTTTTGATCGTTCTCAATTCGGTCCTAGTAAGCCTCTTGCTTATCCCCCTCTCCCATATGGGGGGCCTCGCTGTCGCCTTTGGCTCGAGCTACTTTTGCTTCTGGGAAGAGCTAGCTTGCTGCCCAAGCCTTTGGCTCATATAGATAGATCCCTATATGGAACCTTTGAAATGTTCCAAAAAACGAAGATAGAAAGCTGACTGATGTCCGTTTTGTTGGACATCTTGGAGCCAGTAGCGGAGAGTATGGTTGAGCAACCCTTTGTCAAAATTCGACGTCCGCGGACGGGGGATTTTGAGAACCAGGATATGCGAGCTAGTCAGAAATGGGACCTGTTGGCTTGATATAAAGGAAGCCCGTTGGTAATTGTTAGAAAATTCCCTACGAGATGATTGCTTAGCCTTCCCCACCCACCTACCCTTCCTGGGTCATTTCTGTCATTTTCTTCTCTTCCATGGACGTCGTTTCATTTTCCCGGAATATCTTCTCTACCTATAGATCCCTACCCTTTGGATTGAATCGAATTCATTCGCTCGCGCCTCTCGCGTACGTAGCCTTTTCTTTTGGCAAAGCTCTTTTATCTTTCCCCTTATCCTGTTCAAAGGCACAGATTCACAGAGCCTCTATCAGATGACGATTGAATGGCTTCCACCACGACACGAAGAACTACTCCTTATTTACGAATAAAAACGACTCTTTTTGTTGAACCAACGAGTGAAGTTCTGCCGCTAAGACGCGAGAGTGATTATGAAAGCTTTCCCCTGACTGAACCCAACGACTCTCGAGTCTTTCAATAGAAAGAGTCAAGGGGCAAACAAAAAAACAATGCCCCTCTAGTTAAGTGATTTCGGTCCAGCTAACCGAACTTCCGCCTAATTCCCAGCTAAAAGCTTACGCTATTATCGGTACAGAGAGAATGGACTTGATCCCTGATTAGGCCTTAGAGCAGTCCGGCGTGGACGAGAGCAATCTTCGAACCCTGCGGTTTTCCTCTATTCAACGAGCGTACGTTCGATTCAAAGCACTGACTTTTGACTGACACTATTTAGGAAAGCCAAGCAAGGACTCGATCGTATGGATAATATATTAGAATAAGCCTTGAGAGACTGTTACTTACTTAAAAAGTGATAGGGACTTACCCACAATTGGATCCCCCTCTACTGAAAGAATAAGAGTTTCAGTTTCGACTTTTGCTTCTGAAGTCAGATTGGAATTTATGCCCTCTGGTATCCCGGCTGTCGCCGACCCATTTCAGGTCACACAAGGCTAAGCTCCTGGGAGAGGACTACCTCACTTGACTATAAAAGCAAAGGGCAGAACGAATCTCTCTTATCTATAATAATTCTTGTCTAACTTTCTCTCTTCCTATTGAAATGAATATCGTTTACTAAGAGAATAGATGAGCTCCGGTAGACTAAACTTCACACTTGACTTTCTTATCGTTCGTCCGTTCCAGGTATTACAAGAAGTATGTAGCTCTTTCTCTTTCTCCTTTCAAGTATTATTCAATTCCCCTCGTTCGGGTATAGAGTCACATAGCTCGGTAAGAAGTCAGAACTCTGCTACTACTGAACTCATTAACTCAAGAGCTAGGGAAGGGTACGAAGTTACTTTCCCCACCATCTTCGGTAAGGGGTAGCTCGTCAGTACCAGGTGTTGATTTTGTCACGTCTTTCAGTACTCGGACTGAAGTAAAGTACATCAATCGGTATAAGGGCTCCGCATTTCTGGGCACCTCTCAGTTCAGTTATCCGGAAATTAAGCAGGAAGATCTCTAGATGGCAGCTAGCTGAGAACCCGAATGAATCTCCTTCGCCTCTATCATTTGGCCGAGAAAGGCTTGGCATAATATGAGAGGATAGAAGATAGAAGAAGGGCGCTCCAGCTATGTGCCATTGTCAAAATGTAAGTCTATCACCCTGATAGAAGATACCCAAGTTTTCTGATACTTACCGAACCCTTAACTCGCTACTTTTATTCCGCTCGTTCCCTATGGTCGAGCACTTCGTTCATGAGTTGCTATCGCTTTAGCTGTGATAACTATAACTTAAGCTATCTTCTCGAGTGAAAACTGCTTTCCTTAGGATGAGCTTTTAGGGCAAAGTAGAAAGAGCTTATTTATTCGTCGATAACAAGCCTTTAAAAAGGAATAGAACCGGAAGCTTTGATGGTAGTAAAGTCAGTCCATCTGCACTATAAAGACAGACAGATTCTCTCTCTTCTTCGTATCGCCGCTTTATATAAGCTCCAGTGAAGCAAAGCAATGCAAGACAGATGGATAGAGGGATACTGATACTATAAGAGGACCTACTCCTTCTATTCTCTTTCCCATCAAGCTATGCATGCTTACCTGAAAGTCCTTCTTTAAAGGCAGAATTTCTTTCCGGTATGATCTTCCCCCTACAGAGGCTAAGCGGTCGGGTCATGGATCTTGCACTTCACTTGAATAGTGCTTTTGAAATGGCAAAGTCAAGAACCAAGCTGACTGAATCGAATCTCCTGTGCCCTCTTCCTTCTCCTTCATTGATCTAAGAAAACTCTTCCTTTCAAGGAAAAAGGAAAGTGGAATGAATAAGCTCTTCTTATTCTTAGAGTCCTAAGAAAACCCTAGTAGGCCACTTCGTCCCTAACTCCTGGAGTTACCTTAGCTTAAGGAACTTATCTAACTCCAATCAATTCCACGATTCCATCCTTCTTGTGAGACTTTCATATAAACTTCTCTCCTCATTCGCGCAGCACGCTCTGAAGAGACCTCGGCCACTGGATAAGGGGAGGAACTATACGCATGGACAAGGAGAAGGTCCGTGCTATCACTGAGTGGCAGGCCCCGACCAAGGTAAAGGAGCTGCAATCATTCTTTGGGCTTGCCAATTATTACGGCCCTTTCATCAGGGGGTACTCGAAAAAGAGCAGCCCCGCTTACAGATTTGTTGAAAAGGGACCACAAGTGGCCCTGGTCTGAGACGTGCCAAGCAGCTTTCGTTACCAACCCAAGAGCAGAAGCAGGTGCAGCAACCAAGGAAGCAGCAATGAATGGGTTCAGCTCCTGTACCAAGAGAAGAGGGGAGAAAAGGATTCACCTTCGCCTTTCTTACATGAACCAAAAGGAAGGGGCTTATTGACCTAACTGAGAAGGAGACAGAAGGGGATCACCTGACCTTATCTTGAGTGAGAGAGGCAAGGAGCCAGGGAAAGGGCAAGGGGTTCACCCACTTTCACGAGTTTCATAGGTTCAAGAGATCCCACTATAGAAGTGTCTAGCCCTTCGCCGAAGGAAGGGATTCTTTAAAAAAGTCTTTGCCTAAGACTACCGCCCTTCAGCTATTGATGGATGAGGGTAGGGATCACATGGAGATTTGGTTGGGAGCGGAGTGCTATGCTAGCGAATACCAAGCGAGGGAAGTACGGTCTGATGCAAGGAGTTAAACCACTAAACCAGAGGCCATGAGTGGAGTTCATTACTACTAGAAGTCTCAGTTCCTCGCCGGTGAAATGGAAGCCCAGAAATGGTATAAGCGTGGAAGAAGACCTTCTCTTTTGAGATTCAATCCCGCCATTCATTCAGTTGGGGGAGAGGGAAAAGAGAGTCTTAAGCAGCAAGCATGAGTGAACAGAGACTGCTATTACCATGTCCCTAGCCTGGTTCCTTCTTTGTTTTTGTTGCCTTCCTCTCCGCTTCTGTCAGCATAGAGGAAGGTTTTCACTCCCGTTGAGAAAGAAAAAAAGCCCTAGCTCAGCTTCCTAGCATGACACATCGGCTACGCCATCAGAGACTGGAATGATCCTCCACTTGCTAGTCAGGAAATATCACCGCTCCGTGGGCTTCTTTCGCTGCTCTCTTAAGCTATCGCTCGCTTTACGAGTGCAACCAAGTTCAAGAAACTTTTAATTTAGATACTATGCTGGTATCTATCTAAGAGTCAATATCTGTGAGAAGCTTCCTTCTCATACACATCCGAAGCAACGTTTGATCATCAGCATTAGAGGGTTTTGCCGGTCCTTGAAAGAGCGTCATCAGTCTAGCTCGTCATGACTCGATCATGGCCTTAGGCGGAATTGGTCCTGGCCGGAAGAACGAAAGGCTTACTGATCACTTGCAGAATCGGCCATTAGATTACCGGTTAGCTAGGCCGGTTGGATCACTTCGCGAATCCTGTTCATCCAGCTTCCCACAGATGAACGCATCCTTCCTTGTCGTCCAATAGCTACCTACATTGAACCCGCCTTTGCCCAGTCACTTAAGACTGCCACAATCGTGATCGATAGCGATCACGGACGGTCCCGCATTTCCATTTAGCTGAAACGAGGAGCCTATATAACGATGGCCAGGAGTGCCTATCCGCCGATGTAGGTGCAACGGGATTGAGCTAGCTAAGCGCATTTGTCGAAGCGGTTACACTTGCATCTTCTATATGATGCCCCCATATCTTTCATCTTGCCCTCGCTGTGAGACTACCTCTTTCTCTCTATCTAGATGTAGCCTCTGTATCCAGATCGAAGAGACTCTTTTAGGTTTAGGATCGACTTAGGCCCAGAGAATCTATCTCATCTTACTATACCCTCAGACAAGGGGACTAGGAAGATAGATAAGGGTTGATTCTTGGGTCGTATCCAGAGGGCATGTATATCTCCATAGGAGTACCCGGTTAGGGGTAATGCCTATCTATCCCAGGCCTCATCAGCCCCATCGAGAAGGATAGAAGTACGAAAGCCATAAAGTATTTGGACTTTCCGGTGACCGAAGAGTCCTTAGACTCGTAGGGGTTTACCCGTAGAGTCGGTAAACTCGAAGAGCCTTAGAATCAATTACAAGAGCTGCAGCAGAAGTAGAGGGATCAGCCTTAGGAGTCAGTCCCCCGACGTACCCAAGATCTTCGAAACATAAAAGTAAGGACCCCGATTTCATGATGAACCCTAGACCGAATCCAACCCTGTAATGAAGAAACCCGTTTGTTACGCACAGGTCGCTCCTGAAACAGCGGGGGGAACACCTATTAGGGGATATCGGTATTGATATACCGATTCGATCCGAGAGCTTGGAATTGGAATAAGTTCGGCAGCAGATCACGAAATCTTTGTGATCTTCTTTATCTAATGAATCTATTTAATGAATGGGGAGTCCGCTTTGAAATCGTCCGCCCTGCACCCACCCCCCGAGTATATGCTTCAACAGGAATCACCCAAGGGTAGATTGATACAATAGAAACCTCTGGTAAAATGCCCACCCAGCAGATAAAGTAAATTACCTAGTCCGTTTTAGGGATTGGCGACTTACCCATTCAGTGACTTTGGCGCTGGACGTTCCCAAAATGGGTACTATCGGGTCGGGTGAATTCAATAATAGACGCCTGTTGGCATTCCAGCCTTCCTTCTCCTTTCAGTCCAATCCGTTAGAGTATGAAGCCAAGCCGCTTTCAAGCTTCAGGAGAAACGGAATTCAAATAGAACGATAGTACGTGAGCCAGTCAACTGATTGACGAACGAGTGTTAGGTAGATAGTAGAGTAGCTCGTCTTACATTCCTCTCAGCCTATATTACTATCTATCTCTTTCAAGTATCAATGATAGTAAGTAGCTCACCAGTCAAGTGAGAGGGAGGAGGTAAGCTCAGTCTCAGTCAAGTAGTTAGGCAATGGAGTGAGGGGACTCGAGGAAAAAGAAGAAAAGGAATGAGAGATGGGGAGGAAAGCGAAGCCTTACTGTACTGATAGTTGAGTAAGGACTGAGAAGCTTCAAGTTCCCGCCTACGCTTCGCCCCTTACGCAATTCTCTCTGACCGGGGTGGGAAGGTAGTGTATAACTCACTCGTGCTCGCAAAGATCAGAAGTGGTTTCCCTCTTCTTCCCACTAAACGGAAACGCGAAGAATTCCTTGTAGGGTCAGAAGCAGTTGCCTCCTCTCTCAAAACAGAAGAAACTATGGGCAGTCAAGAGTCGCCAAAGGAGAAAGCTTTCTTTATTGTTAAGGAGGACGGTTCTAGGGTGGACAAGCCTTCTGAGATAAAAGATGAAATTGTTGGCTTCTTTAGTGCCATCCCCTTCTTTAATTAATGCCTTCCTTATGGGCATCCGCTTACATAATTTCTTTTAGAGCGTCACTTTCTTTCCTTGTATACCATTCCATCCCTGTGCCCATCCCCTCAGGTATGTGGTGCCCATCCGGTACTTGTTTACTGCTGCTTTATACTATTAAAGGTTTTCGTCCTTTAGTATGATCTCCTTGCTTGCCCTGTCCGGTCATATGTTCTCCTTCCCGGTCAACGGGATTGGCTATTGGGCATCCGTACACAAATCATTTTATGTAAATCTATCTTCCCGGCTTTGAATTCATTCCATTCCTATCTCATTCCCAGTTCTTCTTTGATTTTCTTACCTGTTCACTAGGGATAGTTATAGAGTTGCCTATGGAGTCAGGTTTGGAACCCTTTGAAATAAGTGCTTTAGTATACCTATCTTTCATTAGTCAAAAGACTGATTCAAACGGTCAAAAGTGAACCTAGAAAGCGGCGTACCGCAATGAACGACAATTGCTTTCCTTCTCTCGTTTTTGTTCTCCTGTTTTGTTTTTCATAAGTTTCCAACCAGAACTAAATGAAATGAAAAGGATTTCTTCACTCCCGGGATTGCAAGATTACCGATCGAACCAGGTCTTGTCAGAGCCTCAAGCAGCGATTGTACTGACTGCTCCAACCGCCATTATATTACGCAATTTCCAATTCCGATTTGAATCCAACAGAGAAGTAAATAATCGATTAGAGCCATTGACTGCGTTTATTCCGGTATGGCTGTTGTGGGTTTTACGAGTTTATGCTGAATCCTCATAGCAGGAGTTCGTATGAGACTATCGGCTCGGCTGAGCGAAGACGAAGGAGAGCAACCGTGTAGCTAAGCGGATTGCGGGTATTAAATAGAAAAGGGCGGGGGCAGTTAGGACTGACCTTAGACTTCCTTGCCTAACTGGAAGCTCTCCGTCGCTTTCTTTCTTTACTCTTTGCTCCTAAGACTAATAAGAAGCAAGGATGGATTAGAAGCCATTCTATCTCTCAAGTGATAGCTATGAAAGAGAAGGATGGGGAACCGTACGGTAGTTCATGACTGAGACTAAGCCAGCCGGTTCATCCGGGAAGAGGATGAAGGAGGTACATATGGTAGTTAGGCGAGCTCCGTGAAGAGTGAGCACTTACTTTCATAAGGAGTTGGTACATATGGTAGAACGGGTAGCGTTATGAGTGAGCACTTACTTACTAAACTGGAGAAGGTACTAATGTACTCTAAGGTAGTGTATGAGAGCACGTACTTCTTATAGGGAATCAAAGCAAAAGGGAATCATAGCAATAGGGAGTCAAATCATATAGGGGAAAGTAAGGTAAGGGTAGGCTTTGGTTCATTGTTATTCAACCAGGTATTTATTGCCTCGAAAGGGAGCTGCGTGAGCACTTTGACCCCTGAGCTTGGTTCAGAGTTTCAAAACTCCGTAGAATTTAGAAAGCTAGAAGTTAGTTCAGACTAGTGATTCTGATTCCAAGTACTCATTATTGGGTTTGGTCGTACCATGTGCCTGACCTTCCACTCATTTTTATTAATTGAGACAGCGGACCCTGGGACTCAACTTCTACAGGGAGGCAGCAAGACAGAGAGCAATTAGGCTCGAGATCGGGGGAATCGACTCCCGAAATCAGAAAGAAAAGTCTCTAATAGCGGCCTTTCAGAGTCGTTGATCATGGTCGTAAGGTGGGCTTGATCAAGGGCCTTCTTCTTCTGCTTATTTTGTATGCCCCTTCTTCCCCAACTGATTCGCCAATGGGGGCACTCCTGCCTTTACTCAATAAAAACCTAACGTTAAGTTTCTTCGCCCGTATGTATTCGTTTTCACGTGGACTCCTCCCTTTGTTTGTCGCCTTAGTGCCAGGGAACCTCACCTTTTTGGATTTCGCCAGGCTGGGAACCACCGTCGACTCCTGTTATTGGCGTCTCTTGCATAGTCGTCCGAAACACCTATCCGAAAGACCTATGACGATGTTCGAGCTCTCCGTTTTGATTGGAGCCGACTCCTGAGACTATTATATATCCGACGACCTTGATTGAGCCAATACTTGTAGATAGGATGGCGTCAGGTAGGCCTGGTAAGTACATGAGACTACTAGATTAGATGGTCGATTTTGACCGGTTGAAACTTAACTTCGTAAGCCATTAAACAAAGGCATACGCTAGACGACGGCCTTGTGGCGTGATGCAATTCCAATGGGTTAGTAGGCAAGCCGGAAGGAGTCGAAGAAGTTTACCGAAGGACTCTCACATCATGAGAAGACTCTCACGTGGAAAAACCCGGGGAAGGTATTAGTGGCCTAGAACGACTATATTCCGTCTCTCATACACTACTAAAGAGTACATCTGTACCAAACCAGGCACGTAAGAAGGTATATGAACTTATGAACTACAAAACCGTACTTCCGTACTACTGTACCAACCACCTTGACTTTTATTATGAATCTCCTGCTCACTTAGAATATCGGGGAATCTCTATTTAGCTTGTTAAACGGCTGAAGAGCTGCTACGGTGGGGGAATCGGACTTATCCATGGTTAATCAACATAATTGCATAGGCCCAGAAGCCCAGGTAGCTCGGCATGGGAGGAAAGGAATATCTCTGAACTAATGGTCGGCCGCTTACTCAATAATGCTAAGTTAAGCCCCTGGATTGACTAGTTTGATCTCTCCTAGCAGACGGAAGACGCAACAACAACAATTAGCAATCAGCGTCTTCCCTATATGGTATGGATAGAGCCAGCTCTGTTCCTGTAATCCAATACCGCTCCGTGGGGTAAGTACCTAACTAAGCCAGTATGGCATCTATCTACCAATCTATCAAGCAAGGACAGATCGGAACCCAACTACGGTAACTAGCTAATCAATACCTAATCAATGGGATCTATTTCCTGAGGTAAGTAGCTAACTTAATCTGGATGCTAGGCTGGGTAGAGAGATAGATCTTAGGGTAAGGCTGGTTGCTTAACTTCCCTTACTGCGCTGTTAGTTCTTTAAGGGAGTGACGTTTGCCCTCGCTAGTATGAGTTTGCTTTCTTTCCTGAATAAGTCTAAGCAATGGCAGCTAGCGAAGAGCGTAGGATAGATAGGGATAAGGAAGGACAAGGCCCTGGGCTTCCCTCTCCTGTCCGTCGGGGAGAAAGCGCTCTCCCCATGTTAGCTTAGCGATCAGGATCAAGTTCAAGCAAGGAATCCTATACATCCCTCAGGCTCGTTTAAATAAATTATGGAAGTAGTAAGTATGACATTCTGATGTAAAGCATTCGGTAGTCCATCCTTTTCTTCCCTTTTGATTTGACGTACCATTGCTCCTTCCTCTCTCCTTACCGATATTGCGGATTCATAAGTAGCGAGACTTAGCCTAATTGCTAGTACTCCTTCCCCACCCCCAAGAAGAACTATTTGTGATAGCTGAACTCACTGAACCCCTGAAGGAGATCCATTTTAAACAATCGCTAAATGGGAACCATTCTTCTATTTAGTTTAGCTGGCCGATCTTATCAACCCCGTCATAGGTGAGCCTCTATAAGGAGGTTCGGTTCCTTAGGTCTTTGTACAAGCCAATAGATTACGTGCAGGTGGTCACGCTTCACTTACCTCGAAGAGCTTTTCAGCCAGACCTTTTCACCATATAGATTGAGGCCTCTTGGCAAAAGCCTAGTCTTTTTACACGCCTGGCGAGCGTTGCTCTTTATGGTCGGGCGAGCTATCCTATTTCTATTATATAGACTTCCATTCCGAAAACAACCTTCGCCTTGCAAGCTACGGGCCGCCCTTACGATCTCCTAGTGCTAGTGCCGGTTTGGTTTCTTTTTTTGGTCTTTCTGGGACTCGGTATTAGTTTTGTTCCGTCCACCAAATGTCCCTCCCGATGTGGCCCCGCGTGCCATGGTTCATTTCCCGAAATCAATAAGGTTCAGGCGCCAAGCCCAAAATTCATGATGAAAGTAAAGGGCATGGGCAGCAGTGGAGTTTTATGCCGATGTCTATCCCGGGGCCGAAAGACCTTACTTTGATATCACTTCTTGGATACCTTCAGCCAGGATAAGTCGAATGCTTGAGTCTGAAATCGAGGTAGGCCTTCAGCCGTTAGTTCGGGTTTACATTACAGGTAAGGGCGGTTTAGGCGTAGGCTTATTCCGAAAAGCAGGCTAGCAGATATCATGTCATGGGGCGGGGCATTGAGGTCAGCTATAACAGTCATCGTATAAGAAGTCTCGTTTGAAATTCCATTTATCATACAATAAGGAGAGGGGCAAACTATGCTATAGCTTCAGGACGAGCAAAGCCAATTTGTCCATAACCCAATGCAATGATTGTTTGTTTTGCCAATTAAGCTGCATTTCTAGCCGATCGAGAAAGATATTGGTCCCACGGAAGGGGGTGCTTTCTATACAATAAAGGTTGCAAGCCTTAGAGCAGTAGGATTTCCCACTCTCCTATTCTATTCCGGTTCCGTCTTTGGGGAATAGCACATTGCTCTTAAAACTCTAGCTTATCGGTCGTAGTGCGCAAAGAGAAAACGTAGACCCGGGAACGACCTACTTTTGACTCCTTGTTCGGCCAGTTCCCAGCCCTATTACTGACCCAGGAACGGGATAAAGGGCTTTAGCGCTAGTGTTTAGCAATCCGGCTGACATTGAACTTGAACTAGCTGCTGCCATTGAATTTGAGTTTGCTGCTATCGTAGATAAGAGAAGCCGAGGACTATATAATAGCAAAGGTTTTCTGGTCGATAAGTCAAGAGATGTTCCCCTGGGGCAGACAGAATAAGTTTCGATTCCTTCTACCACCATCACTTCCTGACTCACCTGCTCAAACGAGAGTTTCAGTTCCGGAACTAGTGCCTGCCCATGGAATCACTGCCTTTGCCGCTTGAAAGCTTGGTCTAAAAGTCTAAAGCTTTCTTAAGTTAAGAAGCTAGAGCAAGTGCATGTGAAAGTTCGCCTAATACTCGAATTGGGTTCTCCTTCCACTTTGACTTATAGAGAGCTAAGTAAGACTAGGAGCTGATTCTATACCAGTCACAGCTTCTTCTGGGCATCAATGCACTAACTCCTTCGCTTTCTTGCTTCTTTACTTCCTTTGTACTGAATGGGACGAAATTGGGTTCATCTGGGAATCCGCGTAAACCCTCTCAGCTACATGCTGAGTGAGACTGATTAATGGCTGCCTTAGGATCACACTTTGGTCGTCTCCATCTGGAGGCCTGTTACATTTCTTCTAAGTCCTTCCTTACCAATAGAAGACAATGGAGTCCACTGGTTAGATGAACGGAGGGACTAGTATAATGCCTAAAAGGGGATTGGGGGAGTTAGAGGACCGGAGTAGTAGGATAACAGGGGGGTCCAGGGGATTATAACCGACCTGGAATCTAGTTAACGAAATACAGATTGGATAGAGAGCGTAGAGCCCACAAGGGATAAAACAGCGCTAATTGGAAAGCCCTATAAGAAAGGTTAAGGACTGATTGATCGGAAAATTAGAACAATGGGGACAGAGCAGGACCTTTAGATGGAAACAGTGATCGACCGCCAATCTTTATGTTGGGAAGCTAACTGCCCCTAGCTCACTGGGGGTATCACATTCCACGAGAGAATTGTCTGATTAGAAAAAGAGATTGCTCTTACTGCTGCCCAACGGTTTTGATTCCACCATCATATATGAAAATATGGGCTATTGGGGGAATTGTGGGAGGCCGGGAAGCCGAATGTGCCACGGGACCTATTACCCTTCATGCGGAGGATCTTCTAGCAGACGTAAGATCGCGCATGCCCAGAGCTTACAGCCCCTAACCAGACACAAGACTAAGGCGGCTGTTGAAATAATGAGGGGCTAGCTCATTCGATACCTTTCCAGAAAGACCGAGAGTCCCTCGCTGCCTTAACCCATGCCCTTACTTTACTAATTCTTCCACATCAACAGACTTTCCGAAGACAGACATGCACACCTCCGAAAGGAAAGGCATACTCACAAAGCACCTACCCTTCTAGAAGAAGATCCAACTAGGGCTTATTTTCACTACTCCGAATTTCTTTCTTTCTGCTACTCCGGACTCTTTTTTCAAGGCCTTGAGCCTGGTCTGGGCATTGACTTCTAAATCCATTTACCTTGCTCTTCCTCCCTTTCACTCATTGAAGACCTTTTTTTATATAAGAAAATTAGAGATCTTGGAACGTTGAACACCAACTGGTGATTGGTCTTTAACGTATGCTACTCTTTTTTGTTGTTCCATCTCAACCGAATCAACAGGATCTACTGTTGAGGGTGGCTTTGTGGGAATAAAGGCTTTGAAAGCTAAATCAATGGAAGGGAGGGCTCGAAAAAAGGACTCTTTGATTCACCGACAAGCGATAGCCAAGCTAGATTAGAAATAAAAAATAAGGAATCGGCCGCATCAACTCTTTCAGGGTCGTCCAAAGAAGCTTATCAATAGTACGCAAAGAAAGGGGTTCCCCCGGCACCATTAGATCGAATTTTCAGTAGATCGAGTGGGAGGGGAAAAACACATATGTAAAGGAAGGGTAGACTCCCAGCGGATGCGAGAAAGATGTCAAAAGCATCTGCTTAGGGTCAGATTGGACTTTATCTTCTTGCCCTGCTTGCCACCACTCCGAAAGCCTGATTCGCAGCTCTCTAAATCATTCCGAAGTCAGTTACGGGTCTAGCTCAGCTCTAAGCCTAGGATAGGACCTTGTCCAGGAACCAACTTCTTTCTATTTTAGTATAATTAGAACGGAGTCTCAGTAAACCGTGCTAAAGCCCACCCTCTAGCCCTAAAGGCTTTTCCCAGACTCATCTCGCCGGCGAAATTCTATTCTCTGTCTTACCTCCCATGAGCCCTAAGCAGACCAAGCTTCCTTAGCGTACTGAGCCTACCTATTCAAGAGAACAGAGACTAGCTACAAAGGTCTTAATTCTCCTTTCGAGGGGGATCCTTTCGTCAGTCATCCGCCAGCCATAAGGATGAAAGTTTTTAAAGCGCATCCCCGGGGGTCAAAACTTGCAATCTAGACCCGCTTTGTCTAGTGAATTATGAACGCATCGGCATACCGACCTGCCTCAGCTAAGGAATGGGATTTTTCCATGTAAAGGCAAGCTGACAAATAGATTTATGTACCTCAGATCCAGTGGGATCAGGCGCTTCTGCTTCGGTGAAGGGTCTTTCTCGAGTGGAGATTCCTACGAATGGGATCTCTTCCTAAAGGTTGGCGAGATGGGGCCAGAAGAAGCATCGAAATTGCTCGTTCAGACGGAGGTGTATGTGTAAAAGTATATCTGCAAGGGTCGGGCACCAGAGTTCCATTACTAGTATGAATAACCGGCTGGAGTAACTCGTACTGGACATCTGGGAAAGAAAAAGGATTGATCTTGCTGCTCATGGATAGGGAAAGAATACTAAACAATTGACTCTACAAGAACTACTTATCCCAGGGCTCTGGCCCATCCCAGCTCCGCCCAGAAGGGAAATTCCGGGCGTTTTATGACCAGTCACCAACAGCTTTTGAGCAGGAGTTTTCGCAACTCAATCATAGATGATTCCATCATCAAAGATTTGACCTTTTTGAACTCTGTCTGTAACTCACTAGAGGCCCGGGAAACAAAGAGAAGATGTGTACGAACGAGATATCCAGCAACAAGAAGAAGGAAAAGGGTTGAATAGAGGAACTCCCGAACATTTGGCGATCTCAGATGTGTCGATATCAATGGTGACTCATTATTTCGATGAATCATTTCTTCTATACTCGGATCAACATCGTTACTTAGGGCCCAGACGGGCGCCACCTCGCCTTCTCGCGACAGGAGAAGCGAAGCCTATTCTATTTACGAAATTATAATCAGGCTGCACAGAAGGGGAGAAAGAAAAAAATAACGACATTATGAAAGAGGGAAAACCCAACGAAGACAGATCGAGGGAAAAAAAGTACTTCGACCTAAGATCACCAACGCCAGCCCCAAATCCTTCCTTCCAAACCTTACCGAGCTCCCTTAGTGGCAACTCAATCTCAAATTCAATTTCAATCTAAGCCCTCTTTATCTTTTTAGTGGTCGATCCCCTCCCGGGCCTTGAGATTACTTACTTTCTTGTAATAGCAGGTTGA